AGGATTTAATCGCACACTTGAAAGATAGCCCAGAAAGTCGAGAGAATATTTAGATAATTGATTTCTACGGACTCTTCCTGATTGAGACCACATGTAAAAATAATATTGCCATAAATCGACAAAGTAATATTTCCACTTATTCATCAGAAGAGACGTATCTTTTGAGGCCAGAATTGCCTTTCCTTGATACCTAATAAAATGTATGAAAGGGTCTTTGAACAACCATAGGTTGTTCTGAAAATCATTATAAAAGACTTCTACAAGATACTCTATTTTTCCATAGAAATAAATGCGTTCAAGAAAGACTCCAGAATATGTTGCTCGTAAATGAGAAGATTGGTTACGGAGAAAAAGGAAAATGGATTCGTATTCACATACATGAGAATTATATAGGAACAAGAATAATCTTGCATTAAAAATCAAAATAGATTTCTTTGGAGTAAGAAAACTCTTCAAATTACAATACTCGTAGAGAGAGAAACGTAATAAATGCAAAGAAGAAGCATCTTTTACCCAGTAGCGAAGGGCTTGAACCAAGATTTCTAGATGGATGGGGTAAGGTATTAGTACATCTAACACATAATTTAAATGTGAGAATTTGTCCTCTAAAAAAGGAAATATTGAATGAATTGATTGTAAATTATGAGATTTTGCGACTTCTTCCCCTTGTGAGTAAGATACTAATCGTAAGGAAAATGGAATTTCCACAATGACTGCAAATCCCGCCGATATCATTTGAGAATACAAATTATTGTTGTGACCAAAAAATGGATTTTGGTTGGAATCATTAGCAGAAATAATCAAATGATCCTGTTGATCCATTCGAATAATTAAACGTTTCACAATTAGTGAACTGAATTTATTACCATAATCCTGATTTTCCAAAAAAATCATCGATTTATTGAAACCATGATCATGAGCAAGTGCATAAATATACTCCCGAAAAATAAGTGGGTATAGGAAATCATGTCGGCGAGATCTATTTAGTTCTAAATATACTCGAAACTCCTCCATTTCAAATTCGATTTGAACCAAAGATAGGGGATCTATTCGGTTATCAAATGATACATAGTGCGATACAGTCAAAACAAGGTATTATAGTAAGAAAAGAATAGATACCTCGGAGACAGGTAGATTCATCAACGGATTCTCTATCCTATCTTTTGCCATCTAATTGATTTATGTTCGTTATAGGATAAGAAGATGGTTAGAAATCCTTTATTTTTTCAACCGAATCGCTCTTTTGATTTTGGAAAAAAAAAAATATCTTTTCTTTATCAATATACTGCTTCTTCTACACATTCATGTCTAACCCATAAAGGGAATAACTAATAATTAGGACTCATAAAAAAATCGATAATTTACTCATGAGAAAAACCTTTACCACATTAGGTACTAATTTATTTTTAACGTTTAATTAGATCGGGTAATCATTCAAATTGAGAACAGAAGCTCGTTACTTTTTGTTTCCCTATAATTGGGGCCGTAGAGCTCTATCCATTTATTCACTCGACCCAACTTTGAATTCAATTAATTTTTTTGTTCCGCACCAAAAATTCAAAGACGATTTTTTTTGGACTGATCCGGAAAAAAATGGATTCTTAGAATTCTCCATTGATACGACATGCTCTTTTTTCCATCCACTCCTTTCAGGATCAGTCGTGGTCTTACAAACTCTACCAATGGTATGAACGAATCCCTTTCTTCATACAAATGTGTAAAAGATGCTAGTCGCACTTAAAAGCCGAGTACTCTACCGTTGAGTTAGCAACCCGAAAAAAATTATAATACGTAAATACAATCGGAATAAAAAAAAAAATGGAATTGTACGAGGCAATCAAAACACGAAATTAGCAAAAATTTGAATAAAATCAAAATTATAATCTAATCTGAACATTCAATGTTCAGATTAGATTATAATACACGAAATTCTCAGATAAAAACATAGAAATCGAAATAGAATAAGTGAAAATTTGTGGACCGCCCCCCGTCTTATTCATTCCATTGTTATCCATTTTTTTTTGTTTCAATATTCAATACAATTACAATAAAAAAACTTCTTGTATCACAACAAATTCAAAGAAAGAACCCATTATTTCAATGAAGTGAAGTGCCAAACTTGTGGGCGGGGATAAATAGATCTATTTATTTACGATCGAATTATATTTGTTCGATACGCTGTTGTCAATATGATTGTAAATTTTGAATCTAAATGTTGAGAAAAGAATAAAGAATATAAAAAAGACTATAAAAAATACAATGAAAAAAAGAATTAAGTCAATTTTTTTTTTTATTATTAATTATTATTAATATTTTTTATTTTTATTTTTATATGTTATTTTATCTGTTTTTTATATCTTATTTTATGTTATTTTTTAAAATGCAATTACTTCATTTATTCAATTGATCCTTTTTCTCTATATTTTATATCAATAAAATTAGCTCAATAAATTTTGGTTTTGTTGTTATGGTATTCTATAGTAGCAATAGTCTATAGTAGCAAAGCAATAAGAAATACGAACAATAAATAAAAAAGTATGAATAGAACAAAAGAGGGGGGAGGAAATAATAAAGAAAAATTTATACAAAGCTAGATATGAGTCATCCACACCCTCTTTTTTGTATTTCATTAATTGAATTTTGTTTGATTAAGACTAAGTTCCGTAAAAACCCCCGCCTTCTTTAAAATATCATGAACAGTTCCTGTGGGTTGAGCTCCTTTTTCAAGGAAATAGAGAATAGCGGGAACATTTAAATAGGTTTGATTATTTATCGGATCATAAAAACCCACTTTTCGAAGATCTCTTCCCTCTCTTCGGGATCGAACATCAATTGCAACGATTCGATAAACGGCTCATTGGGATAGATGTAGTTAAATAATACCCCCCCTAGAAACGTATAAGAAGTTTTCTCCTCGTACGGCTCGAGAACAAAAATGATTAAAAGTTATGTCTATGTATGGAATTATATTGTATGGAATTAGAATGTCAAAAAGATCCATAAACCCAGCAAATCAATTAGACATTTAAACCCGTCTTTTTTCGAAAAAAAAGAAGAAAAAAGCATTCGTACTCTCATAACTCAAGTCAAATAACTCTCAAAATGCTCAAAAAAAAAAAAATCCTTAGGCATTCTTTTATTGAGTGGTCTCTAACCCTTTTTTTTGTCTCGTTTAGAATCTATTTCGATTCTTCATTTTGATCTAGTTGTTGAGACAATTGAAAAGGGTATTTCCTTGTTCTAGGATCCTTCATCTTTGCCTTGAATCATTGGGTTTAGACATTACTTCGGCGATATTTAATCATTTGAAAAATGGCAGCAACATGCCCCTTTTTCTCTCTTTTTTTCTTTCTATCAAAGAATCATATGAACAATTAATTCCCGCATGATACACTTTTGATCGAAAGAGTTTTCCCAATTCCAACAATTTTTCTTTTTGATTTGAAAATAGTTTGAATCGGAGCCTTTCGATTTCTATATCAAAAATAGACTTACGAAGTTGTTCCAACTTATTGATTTCCATTAACTAACCCTAGATCCTTGCCCCTGAAAAATGGATGTTTCTCTTCGAGCTCCATCCTGTACTATTTACATTCCAACCCAACAAAAAAACGGATTATAATAGAACAGAACAAAGGATGTCGAGCCAAAAGCACCTTCATTTCTACATAATGGAAAGTGGTGGGTTTTGACATCCACAGCCGATCATGTCCTTCAAGTCGCACGTTGCTTTCTACCACATCGTTTCAAACGAAGTTTTACCATAACATTCCTCTAGTTTGGAACATTGATTCAATTATGGAATCATGAATAGTCATTGGTTCAGTCGATACATAGTAATCTATCTATACTTCTTCCTTCTATATGAAATGAATTTCCTTCTGTATGAAATAAATAGATAATTTAGGAAGAAAAAGCCTCAATAAGAATTCAAATTAACCCATATTGTATTGTATGAATGCAATATATTTTTCTTTTTTAAAACTTTTATTATACTTTTCTATTCTAATTAAGCTTTTCTATTCTAATTAATAAGAAATTAAGAATATCATTAATAATAATATCACGAATATTATAAATAACACAAATAAACTAATCTTTTTGAATCTACCTTGCATCTTCAAATAACTCGATAGAATAGATTCGCCAATCTGACAGTTCTTCGAGTGCCAATCTTAAATCTTAAGAAATCATTAAAAATCAAAAGCAAGAATCACATTTTCTCCAATATTTGACTCTTAGAAAGAAGGTTGTTAAAAAACAAAAGAGCAATTTAGATTCGGATATCGTTATTCTGATATATAAGTATGCTCTGGGACGGAAGGATTCGAACCTCCGAATAGCGGGACCAAAACCCGTTGCCTTACCACTTGGCCACGCCCCATTTAGATTTCTATTTGAAACTACTAAACACTAATATGGGTATTCCTTGTTCGTCAATTCCAGTTCCAAATAGCTATGGAATAGATTAGATTCTTGCTAGGATTTTGGCACGTATGGATAGAGAATTAAACCGAATTTATTGATCATTACATATAATTCAATTAAGATATTGTATGAAAGTATGATTTCTTCTATTCTCTTGTAAGAATTGAAGGCTTTTGATTGGGTGAGTTCAAAGAAGTATTGTTTAGTCTGCCTTATTTTCCTTTCTTCATTTTTTTCCTTATATCAAAAAACATATTAATAACTCAATCAAAATTATCTCCAAGAACAAAATTTTGTTATGCTTAATATCTTTAATTTGATCTGTATCTGTGTTAATTCTGCCCTTTTTTCGAGTAGTTTTTTATTCGCCAAATTGCCCGAGGCCTATGCTTTTTTGAATCCAATCGTAGATTTTATGCCAGTAATACCTCTTCTCTTTTTTCTCTTAGCCTTTGTTTGGCAAGCTGCTGTAAGTTTTCGATGAGATCTCCTAGAAAAATTCATGATTTATTCAAGAAAAAAAAAATTCTAACAATTGAAAAGATCAGATAAGTCTTACACTATGAACGCAC